GGAAACATATCTAGGCGGGATTAAATATATGACGGGCTTGCCTGATATTGTAATCATCATCGATCAGCAAGAAGAATATACGGCTCTTAGAGAATGTATCACTTTGGGAATTCCAACCATTTCTTTAATCGATACAAATTGTAATCCCGATCTCGCGGATATTTCTATTCCAGCAAATGATGACGCTATAGCTTCAATTCGATTCATTCTTAACAAATTAGTATTCGCTATTTGTGAGGGTCGTTCTAGCTATATACAAAATTCTTGATTAATAATAAGATAAATAAATCAAATTTTTTTTGAGGGAGGGGCTCCCTGTATTTCGATTTATAAAATCGGTTACTACTACTACTCCTGAATCATACAAAAGAAAAAGAGAGAAAAAACTGGGTATATTGTGTGATTAGTTTAGTTGGTATCCAAAACTAAAATATAAAATTAAAGTAAATTTAAGTAAAAAGGGAGGATCTTGAATCAAAATAATTTAAAGTTCTTTTTTCTGTCAGAGGGCAATATGAATGTTTTATCATGTTCCATCAACACACTAATAAAAGAAGGGTTATATGAGATATCTGGTGTCGAAGTAGGCCAACATTTCTATTGGCAAATAGGGGGTTTCCAAGTACATGCCCAAGTCCTTATTACTTCTTGGGTTGTAATTGCTATCTTATTAGGTTCCGCAGTTATAGCGGTTCGCAATCCCCAAACCATTCCAACTGACGGCCAAAATTTCTTTGAATTTGTCCTTGAATTCATTCGAGACGTGAGTAAAACCCAGATTGGAGAAGAATATGGTCCATGGGTTCCCTTTATTGGAACCCTGTTTTTATTTATTTTTGTTTCTAACTGGTCAGGAGCCCTTTTACCGTGGAAAATTATCCAGTTACCTCAAGGGGAGTTAGCAGCACCAACGAATGATATAAATACGACGGTTGCTTTAGCTTTACTCACATCAGCAGCCTATTTTTATGCGGGTCTTAGCAAAAAAGGATTAGGGTATTTCAGTAAATACATTCAACCAACTCCAATTCTTTTACCCATTAACATCTTAGAAGATTTTACAAAACCCCTATCACTTAGTTTTCGACTTTTCGGAAATATATTAGCCGATGAATTAGTAGTTGTTGTTCTTGTTTCTTTAGTACCTTTAGTGGTTCCTATACCTGTCATGTTCCTTGGATTATTTACAAGCGGGATTCAAGCTCTCATTTTTGCCACTCTAGCTGCGGCTTATATAGGTGAATCTATGGAGGGTCATCATTAACTTTTTTTTTTTCATTGTTAGCCCAATTATAGAATAGTTGGTTTACGTTATGTAAGAAACACTTGTATATGTGATATTTGATATTGACTAGGTATATATGAATTAAAAATCTATATAATCTGTCCCACTATGTTTGTGAATTTCGATTTAGATAGGGATTCCGTTAGAAGTTCTTCCTTTTTATATGTGAATTGGCTGAAAAAAGTGATAAAAAAAGAACGAAGAATTCAAATAATGGTTCACAAAAAAGAAATGGCATAAAAAAGTCGTATATATATATTATGAATTTTTAAAAATCCCGTGGATAGGAACTAATATCAAAGTAATTCTTTGATTCAATAATATTATTATATTAGTTCAATTTAAGTTTTTGGTTTTTTTGGCTGGATGAATATTAGCGATGACTTAATTATAATTAAGTCCTAAGTCATCTGATGATTGTATCATTAACTATTTTTTTATTTTGGTGTGAGGAACTTATCATGAATCCACTGATTTCTGCTGCTTCGGTTATTGCTGCTGGGTTGGCTGTAGGGCTTGCTTCTATTGGACCTGGAGTTGGTCAAGGTACAGCTGCGGGTCAAGCTGTCGAAGGTATCGCGAGACAACCTGAGGCAGAAGGAAAAATACGAGGTACTTTATTGCTTAGTTTGGCTTTTATGGAAGCTTTAACAATTTATGGCCTGGTTGTAGCATTAGCGCTTTTATTTGCGAATCCTTTTGTTTAATCCTAAAAAAAATTCTGGATTTTTTTCGTAGTTTTTTTTCTATCCAGATTTAACTCCTACAATTATTCATTGAGACAACAATCCTCGGGAAGGACTAATTTGAGGATGGGGAATTAGTACATCGATTCGCTTTCTTCCTTCCCCTTATTCTTTTAGTTTAATTAGTTTAATGTAAACTTTTTTTTAGGAATGTTGCGAAAAACGGAGGTTTTTTGAAATTGACATAAAACTTGGTCTCAAATTTTAGCTTAATTCTAAAAAGTCTCATTATTTTTATTGAAAATTAAAAATTTTGGAAAATACATTTGTAAATAGAATAGGTTTTTTATTCTGTTTACAAATATCCAAATAGGTAAATTAAATTATAAATTATTAAATTAAATTTTCTTTTTTTTTTTTAAGAATAAAAAAAAAGGACAGAGTTCTTTTTTTTATAGTTTAGCTAGACGAGGAGATTATATGAAAAATTTAACCGATTCTTTCGTTTACTCGGGTCACTGGCCATCCG